ACTGTTTAGTCAAAATAACAATTTATTTTGATTGAACTGCTTAGTTTTGTTTGCTGTGGTACATGTATCATTTCAAGATTCATCGACTTGAATTGTTCCATTTACTTCAATTTTATTTTTATTTCGATATCAATTATAAATATATATTGATCTTGCTCTTATACTTTATACAAATAAGACTCTTTTCTCGATTATACAAATAAGACTCTTTTCTCGATTTTTCATCTCACTTCGGATTCTCTATAAAAATCTATAAAAAAAAAAGAATTCAAAATAGAATTTTGAATAAAATACTAATTAAATAAAATACCAATCCATATAAAATCTATATAAAAATAGAAAATACTATATTCTATATGTAATATAGTACCTCCACCTATATAATATAAAAATAAAATATAATAATAAATAATAATAATATTAAACATTAATGGAATAGGATCTTATATTAACTAAATTCGACTTCTATTCTATATATTCTATTTCTATTCTCTATATTCTACTTCTATATTCATTTAGAAATTTATATAAATATATTAATTAAAATTAATTCAATTATTAATTCAATAATATTAATTCAATTTATTAATTATTCAATTTAGCAATTCAATGTTAGGGCAATAAAAGACTCCTTTCTTTTATTGCTATACCTTACCTAGTATAGCAATATAAAGAAGAGCCCATTTTACAATGTTAAATGTTAATAATGAAAGTTAATAAAGATCCTAATTTTTCAAACTCCAGCTTGTCTATAAATAGAGTAAGTCGTTTTTAAATCCGTGTAACTTACGAGTAGATTTGATTTTTGTTGAGTTAGGTTGGAATTTGTTTTTAAATGAGTTCGTGTCATGATTTTGACTCCAAAAATTCATTAGGCTTAGGCGGGTATCCCAAAGACAAAGAAAAAAAGTATCACTAACTCTTTTTGATTGCGGATAGGAAAAGGGAAAATTCCTAATGTAATTGACTTAGGAAAGAAAATTGGGTTTGTTTAGCCAAGACAAGATAAAAAAAAAAATAGCTATTGGTTCTATTGAAGTGCACTTTTTTTGATTTCGGCTTTATACTCTATCCTGAATGATTCCTGCGAGCAAGCTTATGAGAATGCTTTTTTTTTTCGTTTTTCGATAAACCAAGCAATTGCAAGTGGCTAGTTACAAACAATACAATAATGAAGAAATAAAAACTATACAATTTTTGTCTTTGTATCTTTGTATTTGAATTTTATTTCATTTTTTTTAGGGCTATACGGACTCGAACCGTAGACTTTCTCGGTAAAACAGATCAAACTGATTATTCTCAAAATGATTCGAACTGTTTCAAAGACCCAACATGCATTTTTTTGCATTGGGCTCTTCCATTAACTGATATAAATAATCAGTTAGTCTACCATAATTCTCTTGACAAGAAGATAAGAAGATGGCTCCATGTGCTCTGATTTCTTATTTGGATTCCGATCTGAGAGCACTACCGAAGTGTTTCAAAGAAGGTTATCCTGACGTAGGTTTGCTTTTGGCTTAGATCAACCTAAGTTAAATGAAGTCTCCATCGCCCCCCTTTTATTTAAAAAATCCAATATGAAACTTCATACACCTTAAAGTTCATAAGATAGGACGAAAAAAGAATTTTTTGAGGTCTTTATACTCATTATGCCTAGCATTGAATAGAGTTAGTATTCCCCTTATCAATATCTTAAATCAATAATGGGTTCTATTGGTTGCCTAAAATCTAAAAATATAAATAGAAAAGGGGCACCTAAATTGGACCGAATCTTTTGTCAGGCTATTGTTCTCTTGTTCCCTAAAAGTCATGGAGTAAGACATCAACTTCTCAATAAGTTGTTTGATTCCATAATGTACTCCTCTGAAAAAACATCGGCGCGCGTGTAAACGAGGTGCTCTACCTAACTGAGCTATAGCCCTTTTGCTTGTGATATATATTTTATCATGTCAATAATTTCTTGTCAAGATGAATATTACATGATCCAACTTTTATCTCTTTGATCGGTATTGCTTATAAATAATATTACATTTATAATCCATCGATGTGATGGGTTCCATTTCTTTCTCTTTTTGATTCTAACTGACCTACTTAACTCAGTGGTTAGAGTATTGCTTTCATACGGCAGGAGTCATTGGTTCAAATCCAATAGTAGGTATAACTTATTAGATATCCGAATCCATGGTATCTAATAAGTTTTTCTAGCCGCCTTAATTTTATTGATTTTTGATATTTTCCATTCCATTCTATTTCTCTTTCTCTAGTTCATTGTTGAATTTGAAAATTTTTCGTTGTATTAGATAGAATCCGATTCCATTTATGATTCTAGTCAATTGGCAGAATTAAAAAATAAAGTGTATAAACAGAATTTCTGTTTATACAGAAGTTTTTCTTTTTATTATTCGGGCGCACCACCAACGGGTTATAGTTACGAAATCACATTGATAGCCTCTACTCGTGCTCTAGCTCGTCTGAGAGCTAGATTTGCCTCGATTATTTG